CGACGTATGTATCTAGGGAACAGTCGCTTCAAAGTGAATTCTCCCTAGATACATCTATTCAATTCAATTATGAATCTATGCCAATTCCCAATATATGAATTGTCCTAAAGATTCAAAACCTATTTTGGCCTTTTTCTAAAAAAAGATGAAAAAAAAATCCAATGAATTTAAAACTTATTTTTCGGTAAATCAATTACGAAATTTTTTTCTAGAATGCCTAAAATTTGTTTGACATCTTCTATGCGAAAATGCTCCATTTTCATAAGATCTTCTTGACTGTTATTCAAAAGGTCCAACAATGTATATATATTGGACCTTTTGAGGCAATTATAGATCCTGGGAGGCAATTCTGATTGGTCAATAAAAATCGATTTCAACGCCATTTTTTTTTTATTTTTTGTTAGTTTAGCCAATTTATCATAAAAGGTAAAAGGGGGTAAAGGAACCATGTGTTGATTGCCCTCTAAATTTAAATTTTCTTCTTTGGTATGTAAAAAGGGAATCAATAAATCAATCAAATTCCGGGAGGCTTCATAAAGTGCTTCTTTAGGAGTTAAACTTCCATTTGTCCATATTTCGAGAAATAGTATCTCTTTGTTACCATTTTCATAAGAATGAATACTATGATTCGCATTTCGAACAGGCATGAATACAGGATCTATAGGATAACTTCCATCTTGAAAGGTATTTGGCGCTTTTATAAGATATCCGCGATTCTTCTCTATTTGTAATCCAATAACCAACTCAATGGGTTCCGTCAAGCTAGCTATATGCTGTGTATTATCGAGGATTTCTACATAAGGCGGTAAGATTATATCTTGAGCAGTTACATATCCAGGGCCCCTGACACAAATAGACGCCTCACAAGTTCCATAGAGATTACTTCTCAATACGATTTCTTTCAAATTCATTAAAATTTCATGTACTGATTCTTGAATACCCATTATGGTAGAATATTCGTGTGATATTTTATCAGATTTTGCGCGTGTGATACATGTTCCTTCGATTTCTCCAAGCAAAGCTCTTCGCATAGCAATGCCTATTGTGTCTGCTTGACCTTTCATAAGCGGAGACAGAATAAAGCGCCCATAAAGAAGACGCTTACTGTCGGCTGCTGATTCAACACACTTCCACTGTAGTGTCCGAGTAGATACTGTTATTTTCTCTCGAACCATAATAATATTATTTGATCAGATCATTGAATCATTTATTTCTCTTGTTTCTCTTCCTTTGTTTCTCTTGCTATTGAAATATCTTCAATTTTTATTTCTACACACGTCTTTTTTTCGGGGGTCTACAGCCATTATGTGGCATAGGGGTTACATCCCGTACGAAAGTTAATAGTATACCACTTCTGCGAATAGCTCGTAATGCTGCGTCTCTTCCAAGACCGGGACCTTTAATCATGACTTCTGCTCGTTGCATACCTTGATCTACTACTGCACGAATAGCATTTCCTGCTGCGGTTTGAGCAGCAAATGGCGTCCCTCTTCTTGTACCTCGGAAGCCACAAGTACCGGCAGAGGACCAAGAAACCACTCGCCCCCGTACATCTGTAACAGTCACAATGGTATTATTGAAACTTGCTTGAATATGAATAACCCCCTTTGGTATTTTACGTGTACTCTTACGTGAACCAATACGTCCACGTGAACCTTTTTTCGGTATAGCTTTTGCCATATTTTATCATCTCATAAATTTGAGTCAGAGATATATGGATATATCCATTTCATGTCAAAACAGATCCCCTTCTTATTTTTATATCGGGTCTTTAACAAGGCTGATTATCCTTGTCTTTGTTTATGTCTTGGGTTGGAACAAATTACTCTAATTCGTCCCCGACGACGGATTAGTCGACATTTTTCACAAATTTTACGAACAGAAGCTCTTATTTTCATATTTCCCACTCCTTACTTTAATTTTGAATCCACTTCTTGGAAGAAAATAAGTTTCTTGAAATTTTCTATTTTGAATCGTATTCCTACGAAATAAATAGTGAAGTTGAAAAAACACCTAATCTTTCGAATCTTTGTTTCGGAGTCGATAAATTATACGACCTCTGGTTGAATCATAACGACTTACTTCAATTTTGACTCTATCTCCTGGCAGTATCCGTATAAAACTACGTCGGATCTTTCCTGAAACATAACCTAGAATCATATCTTCATTATCTAAACGAACCCGGAACATGCCGTTGGGAAGCGATTCAGTAATTAAACCTTCATGAATCCATTTTTGTTCTTTCATTACAGGTAAAACCCCCTTGAAGTATCAACTAGTGGAGGAAGAACCCTATTAGACAACCCACCCCTTCTCTTTTCTTTTTCACAAATAAGAAGTTTCGTATTGAATTCGGATATTAGAAGGATTACCATATATAACACAAAATTTCTCCGCCTATTCTTTCTAGTCGAGCCTCTCGGTCTGTCATTATACCCCGAGAGGTAGAAAGAATTACAATTCCCATCCCACCTAAAATTCTAGGAATTCTTTGATAGTTAGAATAGATTCGTAGACCCGGCCGACTGATTCGTTTTAAATTTAAAAGATTTCTATAAGTCCTTTTCCTATTCCGTCTATGTCGTAGGGTTAAAACCAAAAAAGATTTGTTGTTTTCTCGATGTTTTCTCACGTTTTCGATAAACCCCTCTCGTAAAAGTATTTTAACAATACTTTGGCTGATATTAGTAGATGCTACTCGAACCACGCTTTTTCTATACATATCGGCATTTCGTATAGAGGTTATTATGTCAGCAATAGTATCACTACCCATGATTAATTAAAATTATTGGTGCCTCCAAATTTGGATATAATCAACATGTTTTTCTTTTTTTTTTTTTTACGTATTTGTTTATGAATATTAATTTTGAAAGGTATATACGTGAGACAAAATCTACTAAACGAATCTTAATATATTTCTTTTAAATACCCTACTATTTATAATACCTCAGGAGCTAATGAAACTATTTTAGTAAAATTGAACTGTCTCAATTCTCGGGCAATCGCACCAAAAACTCGCGTTCCTTTTGGATTTCCTTCTTGATCAATCACAACTGCGGCATTGTCATCATATCGTATTATCATACCGTTGTCACGTTTAAGTTCTTTACAAGTACGGACAATTACAGCTCTGACCACTTCTGATCTTTCTAGAGGCATGTTTGGAACTGCGTCTTTGATCACAGCAACAATAACGTCACCAATATGAGCATATCGACGATTGCTAGCTCCTATGATTCGAATACACATCAATTCTCGAGCCCCGCTGTTATCTGCTACATTCAAATGGGTCTGAGGTTGAATCATATCATTTTTTTTATCTGTTTTTTACAATACAAAGGTCGAAGAAAAAAAGAAATATTGTTTGTCCAAAAAAAGAAACCCGCACCCGCTATTTTTTTTTACCCAAGGCCTATTTCTTTTTTATCCCGAAATGATGAATTGAGCTCGTATAGGCATTTTGGACGCTGCTATTGAAATAGCCCTTCTGGCTATATTTTCTGTTACTCCACCCATTTCATAAAGTATTCGACCTGGTTTAACAACAGCTACCCAATATTCGGGAGAGCCTTTACCTGAACCCATACGTGTTTCTGCGGGTCTTACTGTAACTGGTTTATCTGGAAATATACGGACCCATATTTTTCCACCGCGACGTGCATTTCGTGTCATTGCTCGTCGACCTGCTTCTATTTGTCTAGATGTGATCCAAGCGGGTTCAAGTGCCTGAAGAGCGTATTTACCAAAACAAATATCATTACCTCGATAAGATATTCCCTTCATTCTTCCTCTATGTTGTTTACGGAATCTGGTTCTTTTGGGGTTATAGTTGATGGTTTGTTTTGAATTCCATCTCTACTACAGAACTGGACGTGAGAGTTTCTTCTCATCCAGCTCCTCGCGAATAAAATGAATTCAAAATGTTTAATTTGAATTCATTTCAGATAGAATATAATTTGAATGAAGATATACATGTATTTAATAAGTAATATAATGAATCATGGATTTCATTTAATCTAGATCAAATCTATTATGAATTTGTATATCTTGTTTGTATAGATAACTAAATATATTAAATAACATAACTATTTTTTTCTTATATTTATCTATTTTAGAATGTTAAAACGAATCTTTCTTTTGTTTTACTCTTTATCGTATTGGATTGACCCAAATTTAGCAATCCAAGAAAATAAAGTGTTCGCGGGCGAATATTTACTCTTTCAATTTCTATTTCAGTTCTATCATTAGTTCATAACTTTTCCGAATAGATGAATTGGTTTCTGGTCGGTTCCGCCATCCCGATCCATGAATCATTCGAATTCATTTTCACTAGAATCTTTTGAATTCACAGGTTCCATCGTTCCCATCGCTTCTTACTTAATGGTTAGGTCTGAATTCTACAATGGAGCTATTAGTTCTTGAGTCAATATTCTTAGCCTTTATTGGCTCGAAGCTCTTTATTTTTTGTTCGATGAGCAGATCCATTTAATGTTAATGATGAATCCGTATTGATGCTTTATTACACAGCTTTTTTCTGAGATGACTCATAGACCTTACATATTGGAATTCTATATCATCAATATTTTTTTTCTTTCTTTCTCTCATCCTTCCATTTATCCATACCCTTTCTTTTTTATTTCGATTGACAACTTAGAAGCATATTTTTTAATAAATAATAAAAAAAGATTTCAGTTGCTACAACAATATGAACAATATATCATATCTTGACTGATTCTTTGGACCCAGATAATACGAAGTGATGAGTTGGTTATTACTTCTATAGTTATTTGTTTATACCGTGGGGCTCGTTTTTTATACTAACCCTCAAAAAACCAACGAGTCACACACTAAGCATAGCAATTTTATCAAAAGATTAGTTTAATTTTTATTCAACCCTATAGAATTATAATTGTTCATTTTTTTTTTATTGAACACAAAATAAAAAGAAGAAACGAATTTCTCATTTTTTGTTCCATCGCTGGATAGAATGCAAAGGGAAT